GGGCGTCTTTAGAGTATACCGAATCAGTATAGCTATCCTTCTTCTGACACAGCAACGCACTTTGAATTAGTATTGGAAGGAGGTGCTAAATAATTTCTTTCTTCCTTTACTTGTTCTTTGTTGATTTGTTGATGTAAAAGAATGTCCTATTCAATCTTAAAATAATATATTTCTCGCCATTATGAGTTTAGGGCTAGAAACGAGGATCAGGTAAAATGTGAATCTGATAAGGTAGTTTCTAATAATTCATGAAATTTATTAGAATATTCCCACAATTGTAAGTAGATGTGAGATCTAAAAATCTTTGTTATTCATATTCATAGTATTAGATATTAGAAGCGCTTTTTGTTGAAATCTTCTTTTTTTTTTTTTTTAGGAATTTGTTAACCGTCTAGTAACAATTAAGAATAGAAATTAGAAGTTCTAATTTTATTTGAGAAACGAAAAAGAACAAAGAATGGAATAATTGGAATCACTAATGCATACATTGTTGTATTAGATATTAGATTAGATCGAAACTGAAGGTTCTTTATTGACTAACTACAAAGATGCGGATTTTCTAATATGGAAAGATACAAAATAGAACTTCTAAAGCAAAAGAGAATAGAAATGACTAGTCTTATAATATAGTTGAACCAAAACACCTATTTTTTTGGAGTGATCATCTGATAACTTTTTGTTCTCATTCATTCAAAATAAAATATTATTTATATTATATGAGTGAACCTATTACGGAATCTAATTAGTTAAAATGAAATTAAAATTATTCTAAGATTACTGTTCGCTATAAAATAGAAAATAGATTTGATACAATAAAAAAAATGAGAAAAATAGGAATAATTTTCTAATTTGATTCCATAATGATTCGAAAAGAGTTTCATTTTCATTTTAAAAACGAAATTACACGACCCAGTTCTTATTATTCGTTTATAAGTTGAGTTGAAAAATGATCCAAGAATGCATTCGCTGATTGCAAACGTGGTATCGGTAGATGTTACAGATGATGAATCCATTTATTTTTATACAGTTGTGACTTTTTCCTTCTTAGTGCTGTCTATAATGATAGATGAATCAAAAACTTTCAATTGGTATTTTTGTTTCTCTCCTATTTTGCAAAAAAGTAAACTCAGGTAAGTACTTTTTTATAAACATATGTATAAAAAGAACATATTTCATTTAGCTCCTTAATGCCTACCATAACTAGTTATTTCGGTTTTCTACTAACGGCTTTAACTATAACCTCAGCTCTATTTATTGGTCTGAGCAAGATACGACTTATTTGAAATTAAGTGCACAATTCATAAAAGTCAATCTTTCCGCAAACTTCTGCGTATTTCTAGTTACTTACCGTGTCAATTGCCAATTATTGGTCATTGAGATTCATGGTAATTCGGATTAATATTTAGGTATAGATATTACCTCTTTTTTTCTCCTTTCAAACAAATTGAAATGATTGAAGTTTTTCTATTTGGAATCGTGTTAGGCCTAATTCCTATTACTTTGGCTGGATTATTTGTAACTGCATATTTACAATACAGGCGTGGCGATCAGTTGGACCTTTGATTAATTAACATCTCTTTTTTTTTATTGACCTCCTCCTTTCTTTAATATCCAGGAGGTCAAATTAAGATTCCTGTTCCAGTTAGTGTTTCAGTCGAATTCGATCGAAGAAGATCTGAATCACGCTCTGTAGGATTTGAACCTACGACATCGGGTTTTGGAGACCCACGTTCTACCGAACTGAACTAAGAGCGCTTTTTTTTCTCATAAAATATAAGACTGTAAAGAAAAGGATTGGCCCCAATACATCTTGTATGCATACACTATATGGTATCATAAGAATGATAGATTCTATATGATATGTCCAATGTGAATTGATCTCAAAAATCCCTCATTACTGCTCAAAAGAGCAGTAATAGGTAGGGATGACAGGATTTGAACCCGTGACATTTTGTACCCAAAACAAACGCGCTACCAAGCTGCGCTACATCCCTTCCATTGGTCTACAGTGTCATTGTAGAGAATTCCTGTCTTGTTTTCCACATCGTTATCGCCTCTATTAAAACCTAGAATTTTTATGTCCATTTCGTCTTTTTGGTCTCATTTAACATATAATAATAGTAAAAAACTTCTATCTATATGAAATATGGAACGGAACCCCTAGGAAAAATAAATGAGTTGGCAATATTGGGGAAGAAAAGGACGTTTTTTTCTGTATAAAAAAAAAGTAAATCTTTTTATTGGATGATTGTACATTTCAATATGTATTATCTTCTGTATTACAAATTACAAATAAAATGAAGGAGTTTTTTCAATGAGAGATCTACAAACATACCTTTCTGTGGCACCGGTACTAAGTACTCTATGGTTCGTTTCTTTGGCAGGTTTATTGATAGAGATTAATCGTTTTTTCCCGGATGCGTTGACGTTCCCCTTTTTTTCATTCTAGTTATTGAAGTGGGAAGGAATAAAGAAGATTAGAGATAAAATGAAATAGCAGCCCCCCTCTTTTCTCTTTTTTCCCTTTTTAGAATTAGAATAAGGGAGGAAAGAGAAAGAATAAAAGTGCAGTCAACGGCTGGGAGATTGGGGTTCAGGTTGGAATTAAATTAATATGAAATTTCTCTGTATTAAATTTCTATGAAAGTCGAATAGAAACTCTGGTTCTAGGGAAAGAGTATTATACAAGATACTTCTATGAAATACTGTACTGTGATTTGAAATATAGTTTAGAAATCTTTCTATCTTATTTCCTATATTGGTTGTAGTGAAATCTTGCATAAGAAGATAGCAAGTTACAAATTCTATTTTTTTACTTCCTTTCTTCTTTTTCGTTTCGGATTGAAAGAGGAAGAGTTGAGTAAATGAAAAATCCAAAGGAGGTTCATGGCCAAGGGTAAAGATGTGCGAATACCGGTTCTTTTGGAATGTACCGCTTGTGTTCGAAACGGTGTTAATAAGGAATCAACGGGCATTTCCAGATATATTACTCAAAAGAACCGGCACAATACGCCTAATCGATTGGAGTTGCTAAAATTCTGTCCATATTGTAACAAACATACGATTCACGGGGAGATAAAGAAATAGATCGAAGCGAGTACCTGCGCTCTTATCTTACAAGGAAAGGGAAAAAATGACATTATATATATAACATATTTAACATAGTTAAAGTTAAAGATAATTATAAACAAACTAAATCCTATTTATTTATTCTAATTAGAGATACGGCTGAAATAGGATTTTAGGGATAAGAAATAAACTAACCAAACCATGGATAAATCCAAGCGAACTTTTCTTAAATCCAAGCGATCTTTTCGTAGGCGTTTGCCCCCGATCCAATCGGGGGATCGAATTGATTATAAAAACATGAGTTTAATTAGTCGATTTATTAGTGAACAGGGAAAAATATTATCTAGACGAGTGAATAGATTGACCTTGAAACAACAACGATTAATTACTATTGCTATAAAACAAGCTCGTATTTTATCTTTGTTACCTTTTCTTAATAATGAGAAACAATTTGAAAGAACCGAGTCGACCACTAGAACTCCTAGTCTTAGAGCCAGAAAAAGATAGGTTTACTCTTTCTTCACTTGAATTCAAATCCCCATCCGAACTCAAAAGCGGATTGGTCTTTTGTTGGAAAAATCCAAGAATCCGAATTGAATTCTCGTGTCGTAAGAAAAAAAATAATAATCTGGGAAGAATAAATTTTTTTATTGAACGTGTTGATTCATATTTATTTTGACTACTTTCTCATATTTTATCATATTCTATTCATTCATTTTTATTCGACCTTCCCGGAGTTCATTCTCCGGGCAACTCCGTTTAACCGGTGGATTCCTTCCAACTTACTTCTTTTATGATCTCATTGGAAATCATATAAAGACAATTCCTATTTGAGATAGCTATTTGTGCAAGTATTTTACGATTAAGAAGCAACTGTCTTTTGTACAGATCATTTATTAACCTACTATAACTATAGCATACCCCCCTTTCACGAATTGCTGCATTTATTCGAGTGATCCACAAACGACGAAAATTAATTTTTTGCTTATCCCTATCCCGATGAGCCGAAACCAAAGCTCTTATTTTTTGTTGAGTAATAGTTCGAGTAAGTCTTGAATGAGCCCCCCGAAAGCTTGATGCAAATAAACGAATTTTTGTTCTACGTCTCCGAGCGATATATCCCCGTCTAATTCTGGTCATTGAATAAATGAAACTTTAACGAATAACTAATAGATTTCCTTTCTTTCAGTTATTCTTTTGCCCCTTTCCTAGTATATTAATAACAAAACGGATTTTTCCAATGTATAAACTAAAAATTCCAATGGCTTTGGCTACTATAACCTTCCCAACCACGATTTTTTCTAGGCATTTCACCTCGAAATACGATATACTAGGTATTAAAAAAAAAATAGCATGATAAATAAATAGTGGATTCCATCGTTTCTATGGTTACTTCTTAAACGGTGAGGTCTTCTCTATACACCGGAGCCTTTACTTCATTTAATCAATGTTATTGCTAACTTGTATAGTTCACATTCTTCGGCTCTACCCAGAAATTCTCCAGTAATAGGTCTTTCACAACGAGCTCTACCTATACAGTAACGGTATTTAATTATGAAAGTTGGCTGGGTAGCTGACCTTGTTAGTCCGTTCTTGCAAGAGGGGTCTATGTTAACTAAGATTTCCTCCGCTTAATGGATAACCATTTGCTACCAATGGAGAATTGCTTCTCATCTTAAATTGAGGTGAGTGGTTTTACACCAATAGAAACCATAAATTTCATACAAAATAAAAGGAATATGATCAATTATCCTTCTTTTTAGATAATAAAAAAGAAATGTAGTTCATTTTTCCGTTCTATCCTATTTGATCATTTTTATTTGAACATTGTTCTCTTTCCTTTGTTCTAGTTCATGATCTGAACGAGTCGCACATACACCCTAGTACATGTTCCTCGACGCTGAGGGCATCCCCGAAGCGCGGGGGATTTTGTGACATTTCTAATTGGCTGTCTTGTATTTCTAATAAGTTGTTTAATCGTTGGCATGTTGAATCATATACATAATGGGCTGGTTTAGATCGATCCTAACCGGATGATTATGAATTACTTTTATTCAATAGAATAGGAAATAAAAATCATTCATCATAGAATATTAAAATGAAACTCGGCAGGGTTAATTTTAAATTACGAATTGACGCGAAATCCAGGCTATTGTCATTCAACCGCTACAAGATCAACAATTCCATAAGCTTGGGCCTCTGTTGCTGACATAAAAACATCTCTTTCCATGTCTTCGGATACAACCCATAAGGGTTTGCCCGTTCTTTGTACATAAACCCTTGTCAGGGTTTCACGTAGTTTCAGTAGTTCTCCCACTTCCAGGATGAATTCTCCCGTTGCTACTTCAGAAAAAGAACCAGCAGGTTGATGGATCATTACCCTGATGATATAAGATAATAAAAGGTTTCTCTAGATGAGGGGAAGATAAAAGAAAGTAATAAAAGAATAACAAGAAAAAAAAAAAGATAGAATCGAACAACCGTACGGGCATTATGCATTGCATACGGCTCTACAATCAAATTGACCCTTACCTAAAAAAATAGGATCGATCAGACCCCGATAGGTAAATGATCAACTTACCACCCTTCCTTTCGGAGGAATTCAAAAATACTATGATGGCTCCGTTGCTTTATATATTTATTATATTTTTTTGTCTGTGATTTGTCTGTTATTCAGCAATCCCAAAGTTGCTTTTTTGTTTGATCAAATAAACTAAGGAAAAAAGAATCTTGTTTTTTTTCGCTCTATACTCTCTAAACTATAAATATTCTTAAGAGACCTCTGGTGTGAAAAAAAGTTTGTGACGCTGAACTGGACTTCCGATAATAAAATAGGAAATACCTTTTTCTCATATTACTCTCTCGATACATAATCTAATCTAATGTTTCGAAAACAAAATTGATTATATCGAATTCAAAGTGCCATGCTATTATTACTTAATATTCATATTTCATATGGCGAAGGCATAGTCTTCTTTTTTCTGTCAAATAAAAGCCTCATTGGCGCCAAGCGTGAGGGAATGCTAAACGTTTGGTAATTTCTCCTCCGACCAGGATAAAAGATCCCATTGAAGCGGCTGAGCCCATGCATATTGTATGTACATCTGGTAGCACAAATTGCATAGTATCATAAAGAGCCACCCCCGGTATTACCCATCCGCCAGGAGAGTTTATAAACAAATACAGATCTTTAGTATCATCCTCGATACTAAGATATATCATAAGACCAATAAGTTGATTTGAGATCTCGCTATCAACCTCTTGACCTAAAAAAAGTAATCTTTCTCGATAAAGTCGGTTGATTAGGGTCAAATTGTATCCCCCAGGAACCGTACAGGCGCCTTTTGACGCATACGGTTCAAAAAAAAAAGAGAATCAATGTGTAGATTCCAATACTTTTTCTTTTTTCATAGCAATAGCAATAATATAACTTATATAAGCAATAACTTATAATAAAAGGATTTTCTTTTATTTTTCACGAAACATGAGTTTGTGTTCCCCTTATATTTATTATATATATATATATTTATAACGTATAATATAAAATTATATATATATATATTTATAACGTATAATATAAAATAAACTTATCCAATTAACTTTTCATTGATGGATTGTTTCATCGAGATTCAATCCAAATCACGATGTCATTTTCTTGTTCTTAAATGGGCCTCTTTAATCTTTTTAGGTTTATGCTCTACTCCGGGTAAAGATCCGCCCGATTTTGATTTGCACATATAGTACAAATGCTCCCATTACCACTTCTTTTTGTTATCCCTTCTTTTTTTTTTTTCAATTCACGCATTCCGTAAAATAGTTGACGGCTTCATGCATATTACTCGATTGATTGATTAACATAAGAGTTTGAAATAACTTCTACTTACAAATTACAAAAAAGGATTTTTTTAAGAATAGGAAATAGGAATCCTTTATGATATAGACTACTTGGTTTTTTTAAACGGAGCCTGGATACTTCAATGTAGTAGTCCAACTAAGCCAACCATAAATTCTTCTAATTTAGAATAGTAATAATAATTCGAATCCCCCCCAAAAATGGATCTAATTGCACTTCACGCTCCAAATTTTTGATGATTCAATGAATCTTTCGTGGGCGAAACAGAGGATATCTCGATTGGGGAGAAAACGGGAAAATCCCATATGACCCAATATATCTGACAAGTCGCACTATATGTCAACCCAAGATGCATCTTCCTCTCCAGGACTTCGAAAAGGTACTTTTGGAACACCAATAGGCATTAAATGAAAGAAAAAAGAACTAAGTACTATATTTTACTTTGATGTGGAAACGTAACAAAGCCTTTATTATCTTTAGAATTAAATTATTGTACTTTATCCTACTCTAACTCTAATTTTATTCATAAAATTAGAAAAATTTATAAAGAAAGTAAGAAAAAAAGGGAGAATTATTAC